TACGATTTGAAGTAGATAATATAAAAAGAGTTGCATTTATTAAACACATATGCAAATAGCTATAATATCCGATTTCTCTTTTATTGCTGATTCTATTCGGGACAGCCCGGATCGTGCTCTATCAAAAGAGAATTTCCATTCAATGCAAAATGGAAGTAAAGTAGCATAATTATATGCTAATTCGCTATCGACAACATATCTAAATAAGAGATATCTGCGGAGGAACAATTTCTGTTCTGGGGTTTACATATACTCATATGCTTTGTTATAATTGAAATTGAGAAGGATTTTTTAATTGAAAAAATCAATACTGATCAGTTCTATCTCAATTTGTATTTTCTTATGTCATAAGCAAAACACAATTTGAGATTCAAATCCCAGAATTGTTCATGAATTCGAAGTAAGTAGTCAATAGTTAATGGTTCAAATTTGTCGGCCGAAAATACACATTGGATTTCTCACCGGAAAAGGGCTCAAATTTGTTTAGCATTGTTTTTTTCGAATATGATACAATCCATAGTAAGAGATGGATCAAATCGAATAAAAAAAAAAAAAAAGAAATGAAAATTGAAAAAAAAATAATAAAATATAAAATAAGGGGTGTGTTTAGGATGAAAGAAAGCGGGAGTCAAAATGCAAGTACAATAAGAATTCAGTAATCCTGGATTCCTGTCATCTATTTTTAATCATTTTGGCGGCATGGCCGAGTGGTAAGGCGGGGGACTGCAAATCCTTTTTCCCCAGTTCAAATCCGGGTGTCGCCTAATCAACAAAAAAACTCCAAATCTCTTCTTCTCTTCTGTTCTTCTGATATAACTCGCGGAATTCTTCCCGGTAGAAGAAGAGGAAACAAACCGGTGATACTTTGTTTGATTCTAAGCGTGTGGTCGGTAGGCTTTCTAAAAGAAAAGATTGTGAATCCTCGTTCGCATTGGGATTCAAGGAAAGATTCTAATCTACTCGTATAGGGGATCACGACTTCACAATTTTCTTCTATTGCTAGGGAAGTGTCTAATGACTGGATCTTGAATCAGATTCTAGAGCCCGATAAGAAATTAAATTACTAGTTTTGGAAAGGCACGGAAGTTGCTTTATATACGACAGACTTGCGATAATCTATAAGTGCTCAGATATCCAATCGAATTCTAATAATGCTTGGAGGGATAATTTACTTTTATAGAAAAAGAGCCAAAAGAAAAGAATTCCTTTTCGGCAACACCCAGTCAAACCTCTTACGATAGGGGTACGTATTAAATCAAAAGGAGAAATAGAGGTCTGAACTAGATAGTGCTTTCTCTTTTTTAGTGATTTCTCACCTTCTGTTTTTATTTATGAGGGCCAACAAAAAAAGAATAGGAACTGGTATTACTACATGTTCCCATTCCCTTGCCTTGGAATGTTAATACCTATTTTGCTTATGTTTAATCTTTCCCGATTCGAAATCATAGTCGTTTAGTGGATTGGTTTCTCAATAGTGTTCAGTCCGAATCCCTTTTTTTGACTCTGCACCATTGATTCCACTATTATTAGTGAGGAATAATGGAATAATTCCTTCATATTTATAGAGATAGGGGACATAATTCACATGGATATAGTAAGTCTCGCTTGGGCGGCTTTAATGGTAGTCTTTACATTTTCTCTTTCACTCGTAGTGTGGGGAAGAAGTGGGCTCTAGAAGTACTACTAATTGAATTGAGGCATCAACTCAAGCCGTATCAATTGGTTTAGAGATCGACGCATTTTGAACTATTTATTCCAACTAATCGGACTCCGGTGGGGTAATCTATGATATAAATCATACTCTTTCAATCAAAGAGGCAATCAATGGAATGGGCTTTTACTATTTTTATAGATGAATACTGAGGAAAGGAAGATCGGACCTTTTTTTTATTTCTTTACCTCTTTACTCTTCAACGAGGAGGTCGTTTTGGTGAGTTTATACGCACTTTCTATGAGAAATAATATAGAAATAGTGGTTATCTAACGAGATACTATGCAAGAATAAGAGCTTGCCTGGGGCGAGTCACATATTCGGCATTTCCCACTTGCTTTTTCATTTGAATTGGAAAAAGGCGATTTATGCTTTATCGACTTATTTCATAATTGGACGTTCTAAATCGTTGAGGTTTCCTCTCTCTTTCTTATTAGTAAAGGGGAAGGTATTCTTATCCTAAGATAAGAATTGTTTCTGATCGGACCAAATAGATGTAGCAAATTGGGTGTTATTTCAATGCCATAGAATATAGAGAATTAATATACACATATATGAAGAGAATATTGTAGATTGAACTTAATCATTTATCTTTATTCTAATTCCAACCTTATAGACTACGTTTCTAGACTAAGAGATGCTAGTATGGTAGAAATAGATGAATCTTTTTTTCTACCATACTAGCTATCCCTTAGAATACCGCCGATTCTAGTTCACTCATTTCATTTAAGTTAAGACGTGAAATTGGAATCCTGTTCATTTAACTTCGTCAATTTTTGATAAGAACTCATAAGGAAAGTTTCATGCAAATGAAATTGAATTAATCATTTTGACTGACTGTTTTTACGTAAATGATAAGTAGAAAGGCGGTAGGAACTAGAATGAATAGTGCAGTAGCAATAAATGCAAGAATATTGACTTCCATAATCTCATCGGTTTTTTACTTCGCAATAACTCGGGATTTAATCCCCTAGAGATGATAAATCTTTCGTTTGAAAATTCAATTAATGAATTCTTTATCGATGATATTGAATAGGATCAATATCATGAATAACAATATCTGACAAATCAATTCGTCGTCGAGACTTGAATAGTATAACATAGGAAGTTCTTTTATACATACCGATCCATACCGAATCAAAATTTTGATTCCGGGCCTAATCAATCCAAGATTGATTGATTTAAATTTCATATTTAAATCCGTTTCCTTTTTTTCTATAAACCTACCTTGCGTCTTCCTTGGACAATCATCCGAGGAAGGATCATAAAATTACCTTTCCACTTCGATTAATCATATACATATAATTACAAGCCTAAACATAAACAAGCAAAATGAAAAAAAAAAAAAGTTCTCAATTCCTTTTTTTACTGTGATGTTTTGGAAGATGAAGATAAAGAGGTTTGAGAAAAATGAGGCCGGTATAAAAGATCTACTATTCATCAAATTCACCATTATTCACTATTTTCATTTTGGGGGTTGGGCAAAAATAAAACAAAATGGAAAAATAGGAAAGAAAAGAGAAATAACGACTCCTTTTTGCTTTGGGACTGAAAGTATGCCCCCGGCACCCCTTTTCAAGTTCATAGAAACAAGTTGATAGAAAGGGAAAAACGAATTGATGTATTTAGTGGATATTCGATCCGTCGGGACTGGCGGGGCTCGAACCCGCAGCTTCCGCCTTGACAGGGCGGTGCTCTAACCAATTGAACTACAATCCCAGGGAAATAAGGGATCTAGCAGAGAATTGCATTCTTTTTTATCTTCGTATAGTATGGGGTATTTCTGAAGGACAAGGGGAGGCTATATCATCTCATGGTAGATTGTCTAATTATTATTGGGCCGAGCTGGATTTGAACCAGCGTAGACATATTGCCAACGAATTTACAGTCCGTCCCCATTGACCGCTCGGGCATCGACCCAGGAAGAATCCACTTTAGGCTTATTGGTAATCCATGATCAACCTCCTTTCGCAGTACCCTACCCCCAGGGGAATTCGAATCCCCGCTGCCTCCTTGAAAGAGAGATGTCCTAAACCACTAGACGATGGGGGCCGACTTGTCCAACCGCCCTGATACTATGATCATAGTATGATCAGTTTTTGAAAATTGTCAATATAATGTAATAATATGATTAGATCCGAGGGATCTTTTAGTTTTTGAAAATTGTATCGGATTTTTGGATTCGTCATTTATATTCCTGAATCGTTTATTAGAATCAACATTCTTTATATAAATCTACTAAAATAAATTTAGTAAGCAGGATCAAAGTTGTCGAAAATTTTATCTAAGACTTTAGTTCAAGGGGACAAGTATAATCTCTTCATCACACGATTCGATGAAATATCTTGCAATTTGTTTTATGTCGAATTGGTAAGTGTAAATGCATGTTATGTATTAATCAAGTGAATTTTCTTTTGATAGGGACCATCTTAATAAAAGAAGCCGGTATTGAAACAATTGATTTTACCTTAGACTTGTTCTCCCAATCCCTTTGATGATTCAAAAATAAGCCACTATGAGTGTATATACTTATATATATAATATATATGTGCATCTAGAGATTTTATCTACATAGCGACTCGTTCAGGAATTAAATCAACTAAGCCCTTTTAACTCAGTGGTAGAGTAACGCCATGGTAAGGCGTAAGTCATCGGTTCAAATCCGATAAGGGGCTTTTCTTTTTTTCATAAAGGTCCAGCCATAGTATTAAGAAAATAGAGATATTTCTGGATTTGGAATACAAAAATAACTAACCGGATGATACGTTATCAATTAGATTGAGTTAGAATATAGTAGTTCTAATTCGAAAGTGGAACTTTTCTTCGGTAAATTGTGATGATTATGAATAATCATAAGCCGCTCTTTCTCTCGAATCGCCAAAGATCCCCTTTTTTACCAATCAAACCACGGTAAAGATTCAAAATCAACAAAAGAAAAAGTAAGTGGACCTGACCCATTTAATTATTACTATATCCGCTATTCTGATATTCAAATTTGATAGAGATAAAATTTGAATTAGAACGGTTGACTAACCTCTTTCATTTCTTTGGGCTTCGAAAGAATTTGTCGAGATTTCCGATTGAATCCTCTTGTTCCTAGATTTTCTATGGGAATAACAACTTATTCCCTTCCTCTACAGATAAATCCTTCTTCCAAGTCATAAGATAAGAGCGATTTTCACTATCTTTCTTTGATTCAAAATCAAGATGAATTTTTATCTAAATGTATAGCTATTACATTGCAGCTTCATGTACGAAATCTTTTTCTATTGCCCCATCCAATATCTTG